ATAGCGAGATCTCAAATCAACTTATTGGTCTTATGATATATCTCAGTATCGAGGATGAGACCAAAGATCTGTATTTGTTTATAAACTCTCCTGGCGGATGGGTAATACCGGGGGTGGCTCTTTATGATACTATGCAATTTGTGCAACCCGATATACATACAATATGCATGGGAGCAGCCGCTTCAATGGGATCTTTTATCCTGGTCGGAGGAGAGATTACCAAACGTCTAGCATTCCCTCACGCTTGGCGCCAATGAGGCTTTTATTTGAGAGAAAAAAGAAGACTATGCCTTCGCCATATGAAAAATGAATATTAAGTAATAATAGCATGGCACTTTGAATTCGATATAAGGAATTTTGTTTTCAAAACATTAGATTATGTATCGAGAGAGTAATATGAGAAAAAGGTATTTCCTATTTTATTATCGGAAGTCCAGTTCAGCGTCACAAATTTTTTTCACAACAGGGGTCTCTTAGCAATATTTATAGAGCGAAAAAAAATAAGATTCTTTTTTCCTTAGTTTATTTGATCAAATAAAAAAGCAACTTTGGGATTGCTGAATGACAGACAAATCACAGACAAAAAAATATAATAAATATATAAAGCAACGGAGCCATCATAGTATTTTTGAATTCCTCCGAAAGGAAGGGTGGTAAATTGATCATTTACCGACCGGGGTCTGATCGATCCTATTTTTTTATTTCTTTGATGAATGGTAAGGGTCAATTTTATTGTAAAGCCGTATGCAATGCAAAATGCCCGTACGGTTGTTCAATTCTATCTTTTTTTCTTGTTATTCTTTTATGTTTCTTTTATCTTCCCCTCATCATGCGAAATAGAGAAACCTTTTATTATCTTATATCATCAGGGTAATGATCCATCAACCTGCTGGTTCTTTTTCTGAAGTAGCAACGGGAGAATTCATCCTGGAAGTGGGAGAACTGCTGAAACTGCGTGAAACCCTGACAAGGGTTTATGTACAAAGAACGGGCAAACCCATATGGGTTGTATCCGAAGACATGGAAAGAGATATTTTTATGTCAGCAACAGAGGCCCAAGCTTATGGGATTGTTGATCTTGTAGCGGTTGAATGACAATAGCCTGTATTTCGCGTCAATTCGTGATTTGAAGTTAACTTTAATATTCTATGACTTTTATTTATGAATCTATTGAATAAAAGTAATTCAAAATCATCCGGTTAGGATCGATCTAAACCAGCCCATTATGTATATAATTCAACATGCCAACGATTAAACAACTTATTAGAAATACAAGACAGCCAATTAGAAATGTCACAAAATCCCCCGCGCTTCGGGGATGCCCTCAGCGTCGAGGAACATGTACTAGGGTGTATGTGCGACTCGTTCAGATCATGAACTAGAACAAAGGAAAGAGAACAATGTTCGAATATCAATGATCAAATAGGATAGAAGGGAAAAACGAACTACATTTCCTATCTAAAAATAAGAAAATGAATCAGATCCCTTTTATTGTGTATGAAATTTATGGTTTCTATTGGTGTAAATCCACTCACCTCAATTCAAGATGAGAAGCAATTCTCCATTGGTAGCAAATGGCTATCCATTAAGCGGAGGAAATCTTAGTTAACATAGACGCCTCTTGTAAGAACGGACTAACAGGGTCAGCTACCCAGCCAACCTTCATAATTAAATACCGTTACTGTATAGGTAGAGCTCGTTGTGAAAGACCTATTACTGAATAATTCATGGGTAGAGCCGAAGAATGCGAACTATACAAGTTAGCAATAACATTGATTAAATGAAGTAAAGGCTCCGGTGTATAGAGAAGACCTCACCGTTTAAGAAGTAACCATAGAAACGATGGAATCTACTATTTCTTTATCAGTGCTATTTTTTTAATACCTAGTATATATAGTACAATTTCGTATTTCGAGGTGAAATGCCTAGAAAAAATAAAAAATAGTGGTTGGGAAGGTTATAGTAGCCAAAGCCATTGGAATTTTTAGTTTATACATTGGAAAAATCCGTTTTGTTATTAATATACTAGGAAAGGGGCAAAAGAATAACTAAAAGAAAGGAAATCTATTAGTTATTCGTTAAAGTTTCATTTATTCAATGACCAGAATTAGACGGGGATATATCGCTCGGAGACGTAGAACAAAAATTCGTTTATTTGCATCAAGCTTTCGGGGGGCTCATTCAAGACTTACTCGAACTATTACTCAACAAAAAATAAGAGCTTTGGTTTCGGCTCATCGGGATAGGGATAAGCAAAAAATAAATTTTCGTCGTTTGTGGATCACTCGAATAAATGCAGCAATTCGTGAAAGGGGGGTATGCTATAGTTATAGTAGATTAATAAATGATCTGTACAAGAGACAGTTGCTTCTTAATCGTAAAATACTTGCACAAATAGCTATATCAAATAGGAATTGTCTTTATATGATTTCCAATGAGATCATAAAAGAAGTAAGTTGAAAGGAATCCACCGCTTAAAGGAAGTTGCCCGGAGAATGAA